ATGGATTCCAAACATTCATGATCTGTATGTGAATGAGTCGAATTACTTATCCCTCGGTCTATTAGAGAACTATCTCTCCAGGGATTGTGAAAGATGTTCCACTAGAAATATTCTTGTTATTGCTTCGACTCATATTCCCCAAAAAGTGGATCCCGCTCTAATAGCTCCGAATAAATTAAATACATGCATTAAGATACGAAGGCTTCTTATTCCACAACAACGAAAACACTTTTTCATTCTTTCATATACTAGGGGATTTCACTTGGAAAAGAAAATGTTCCATACTAACGGATTCGGGTCCATAACCATGGGTTCTAATGCACGAGATCTTGTAGCACTTATCAATGAGGCCCTATCAATTAGTATTACACAGAAGAAATCAATTATAGAAACTAATACAATTAGATCCGCTCTTCATAGACAAACTTGGGATTTGCGATCCGAGGTAAGATCGGTTCAGGATCATGGGGTCTTTTTCTATCAGATAGGAAGGGCTGTTGCACAAAATGTACTTCTAAGTAATTGCCCCATAGATCCTATATCTATCTATATGAAGAAGAAATCGTGTAAGGAAGGAGATTCCTATTTGTACAAATGGTACTTCAAACTTGGAACGAGCATGAAGAAATTAACGATACTTCTTTATCTTTTGAGTTGTTCTGCCGGATTGGTCGCTCAAGATCTTTGGTCTTCACCCGGACCCGGATCCGGTGAAAAAAATAGGATCACTTCTTATGGATTCGTTGAGAATGCTTCTGATCTAGTTCGTGGCCTATTAGAAGTAGAAGGCGCTCTGGCGGGATCCTCACGGACAGAAAAGGATTGCAGTCAGTTTGATAATAATCGAGTGACATTACTTCTTCGGTCCGAACCAAGGAATCCGTTAGATATGATGCAAAATGGATCTTTTTCTATCGTTGATCAGAGATTTTTCTATGAAAAATACGAATCGGAGTTTGAAGAAGGGGAAGGGGCCCTCGACCCGCAACAGATAGAGGAGGATTTATTCAATCACATAGTTTGGGCTCCTAGAATATGGCGCCCTTGTGGCAATCTATTTGATTGTATTGAAAGGTCCACTGAATTGGGATTTCCCTATTGGGCCGGGTCATTTCGGGGCAAGCGGATCATTTATCATAAAAAGGATGAGCTTCAAGAGAATGATTCGGAGTTCTTGCAGAGTGGAACCATGCAGTACCAGACACGAGATAGATCGTCCAAAGAACAAGGCTTTTTTCGAATAAGCCAATTCATTTGGGACCCTGCAGATCCATTCTTTTTCCTATTCAAAGATCAGCCCTTTGTCTCTGTGTTTTCGCGTCGAGAATTCTTTGCAGATGAAGAGATGTCAAAGGGGCTTATTACTTTTACTTCCCAAACAAATTCTTCTACATCTATATCTAGACGCTGGTTCATCAAGAATACGCAAGAAAAGCACTTCGAATTGTTGATTCATCGCCAGAGATGGCTTAGAACCAATAGTTCATTATCTAATGGATCTTTCCGTTCTAATACTCCATCCGAGAGTTATCAGTATTTATCAAATCTCTTCCTATCTAACGGAACGCTATTGGATCAAATGGCAAAGACATTGTGGAGAAAGAGATGGCTTTTCCCGGATGAAATGAAATATTTGATTCATGTAACAGGGGAAAGATTTCCCATTCCTTAGCCGTAAAGATATGTGGCCATGAAAAGGGGATTAAGTGGAACAGAATTGGCCGGGTGGTAGAGTCGTGGAAACACTTGTTTATTCCATATTTTGGACCTTAGCTCCATGGAGCAATATGCTACTGCTGAAGCATGGAAGAATTGAAATCTTAGATCAAAACACTATGTATGGATGATATGAACTGCCTAAACAAGAATTCTTGAACGGTGAACAACCAGAGCCTATTACTCACTACATCAAAGAATTTCCATTAATGAAACCATGGAAATCCGTCGGAAAAGAAAAAATACGCATGTCCGATGAAACGGTTGTTGCTATCTGCTCCAATAACGAATCATTGGTTTAACTGAATAACTAAAGAAAATAGATAGACCTTTCTCTTCGTCTCAGGTCGATGGATCTTCTCAATTGGAAGATCTCCCATATGGATAATACATATTCCGGTTGACCGAGCCTAATTCTAATTGTTTTGTTCCGAAGCAAAGATATCCATGGAGGTGGTTCGTCCTATTCACGACCAAGAGGTACTGGATTCTCTTTCGGATAGGCCCTGAAAAGAGAAGGAAAGCTGGAATGCCAACAGGCGTCTGTCTATTCTCTAATTCACCCGACCCGATAGTACCCATTTTGGGAACGTCCAGTGCCAAAGTCACTGAATGGGTAAGTCGCCAATCCCTAAAATGTACTATGTAATGTACTTTATCCGCTGGGTTACGGGTACTGGTGGGTATTTTACTAGAGGTTTCTATCAATCTACCCCTGTGTGATTCCTGTTGAATCATATACTCGGGGGGTGGCGCGGGGCGGACGATTTCCAAACGGACTCCT